AAGTTTTTCTATTTGGAATCGTCTTAGGTCTAATTCCGATTACTTTGGCTGGGTTATTCGTAACTGCATATTTACAATATAGACGTGGTGATCAGCTGGACCTTTGATTAATTAAGGTCGATTTTTTTGATTGACCGTGCTTTTTCTTTACTTTAATCCCGAAAAGGTCAAATTGAGAGTCTGTTCCATTATTGCCATGTAATTTTGACCTAACAAAACAAGAACGGAATCGCGCTCTGTAGGATTTGAACCTACGACATCGGGTTTTGGAGACCCACGTTCTACCGAACTGAACTAAGAGTGCTTTCTTACCACAATAAAAAATGAATGTCAGGAAAGGGATTCTTTTTGTAGCTCCAACACATCTTGCATGCGCCTACATATGCTATCCTATATAGCAGGATATAATGAAAGATCTTCTATGTCCAATTTTGAATCGATCTCAATTGATCTCTCGTTACTGTTTCGAGGAGAAGAAATAAGTAGGGATGACAGGATTTGAACCTGTGACATTTTGTACCCAAAACAAACGCGCTACCAAGCTGCGCTACACCCCTTTCGATTGATTTACAGTGTCATTGTAGAGAATCCCCATTTTGTTTTCCATATCTTTATATTTATTTCCATAGAAAAATGATATTTCGATTGATTCTTTGTCTTTGGTCTCATATTAGATAACATATAATAATAAATCGACACACGTATGAAATAAATATATATATATATGAAACCGCCTTCAAATTGATAAATGTTCAGGCGGAAGGGACCTTCTTTTTTTTTTTCTTTTAAGATTTTAGAAAAGAAGAGGAAAATCTTAGCTACTAAATCCTTGTACATTTCCATTGGAATTAGGGAGTCCATGTACAAATACAGGTGGTTCCTAGTTACATATATATATTTGATCATATAGCTATTTTGTTTATGTATTACAATAAAGCAGGAGGTTTTAAAATGCGGGATCTAAAAACATATCTCTCCGCGGCACCGGTACTAAGTACTTTATGGTTTGGGTCTTTAGCAGGTCTATTGATAGAGATTAATCGTTTTTTCCCAGATGCGTTGACATTCCCTTTTTTTTCATTCTAGTTATTTTATTGGTCTAACTGTTGGCATAGGGGGGATTGAAGAAGATTAGAGATAGAACGCAATATCTGTGACTAGTACTTCTCCCCTCCCTACTCTTTCTTGAACAGTTAAGTGAATAGAAAACAAAAAAGGGGGTTCATGGCCAGGGGTAAAGATGCCCGAGTAAGAGTTATTTTGGAATGCGCCGGGTGTGTTCGACCGGGTGTTAGTGTTAATAAGAAATCAAGAGGCATTTCCAGATACATTACTCAAAAAAATCGACACAATACACCCGGTCGATTGGAATTGATAAAATTCTGTCCCTATTGTTACAAACATAGAATTCACGGGGAGATAAAAAAATAGATAGAATCGATCACCTGCGTGTCACTCCTTCAAGGAACCTGAAAAAAGAGATATTAACTATATCTTAGATAGTATTAACTATATCTTAGATAGTTAATAACACATAATTAATATAACATATATTAAAAAATTAATATATTAATAGCATAGAATATATAGAATCTCTAAAACAAAAAAAAACAAATTCTATTTCTTAATTCTAAATCATTCTAGATTTGATCAAACGAAATAGGATTTTTTGGATAAGGAATAAACAAAACATGCATAAATTCAAGCGACTTTTTCATAAATCCAAGCGTTCTTTGCGTAGGCGTTTGCCCCCGATCAAACCGGGGGATCGAATTGCTTATAGAAACATGAGTTTAATTAGTCGATTTATTAGTGAACAAGGAAAAATATTATCTAGACGGGTAAATCGATTGACCTTAAAACAACAACGATTAATTACTATTGCTATCAAACAAGCTCGTATTTTATCTTTGTTACCTTTTATTAATAATGAAAAACAATTTGAAAAAGGCGAGTCAACTGCTAGAACTGCTGGTCTTAGAACCCGAAATCAAATCAATAGGCTTACTCTTCAATAGAATAAAACTCCCAATCCGAATTCAAATAAGGATTTCTTTTTTGTTTAAAATACAGGTTGTAATAAAAAAACGAATTGAATTGGGTAAGAACAAGGAAGCAATCTTTTTTTATGGAACGTGTTTGCTCATTTTAACGACTGTATCCTATCCTATTCTATAATACAAATTTCTACTCTACCTTCCCGGAGTTCATTATTCAGGGAACTCCATTTAAAGCATCTCGAGCGATTCCTTCCAATTGCCTTATTTTATGATTTCATTGGAAATCATATAAAGACTTTTTTTATTTAATATAGCCATTTGCGCAAGTATTTTACGATTAAGAAGCAACTGTCTCTTGTACAGATTGTGCATGAATATACTATAACTATAGGATACCCACCTCTCGCGAATTACTGCATTTATTCGCGTGATCCACAAACGACGAAAATCTCTCTTTTGCCTATCTCTATCCCGATGAGCCGAAACCAAAGCTCGTATTTTCTGTTGAGTAATAGTTCGAGTAAGTCTTGAACGAGCCCCCAGAAAGCTTGAGGCAAATAAACGAATTTTTGTTCTACGGTTCCGAGCTATATATCCTCGTCTAATTCTGGTCATTGAATAAATGAAACTTTGAGGAATAACTGATCGATTTGCTTTCTTTCAGTTACTCTTTATTTTCTTTACTAGCCTATTAATTAACAAAACGGGTTCTCCCAATGTATAAGGTAAAAACTCCAATGGCTTTTGCTACAATAACCTTCCCAACCACGATTTTTTTTGAGGCATTTTATCAATGCCTCGAAAAAAAAAACAGGAAATATAAATGGATAAAGAAATGGTGGGTTCCATCGTTTATATGGTTACTTCTTAAATTAAACGGTAAGGCCCTCTCTATACACCGGAGCCACTTTCTTCGTTCTTCATTTAATCAATATATTAACTTGTACAGTTCACACTCTTTGACTCTACCCATGGGATTGTCCAGTAATAGACCTTTCACAAGGAGATCCACCCAATACAGTAACGGTATTTAATTATGAAGAGTTGTTGGGTAGCTGACCCTCTGAGTCCGTTCTTGCAAGAGTCTGGGCATAATTTTTCTGCTTTTTAAATAAAAAAGAATTTCCCTGGATAATCAGTTGCTACCAATGGGTAATTCTTTTCATCTTAAATTGAAAAATAAATTAAGGGGTGCACGTGTTTGTCCCAATGGAAACCAAAAATTTAGTCCACAATATACACAATAACAAGATATGGTAGATCTTTTTTTTAGATCGTGAATGGAGGAACTCCATTCTATCCTATTCGTTGGTACTGTACCGATAACTGATACTGGAATTTTTTTCTTTTGTCCCAGCCCAGGATCTGAACGAGTCGCACATACACCCGAATACATGTTCCTCGGCGCTGAGGACATCCCCTAAGAGCGGGGGATTTCGTGACATTTTTTATTGGCTGCCTTGTATTCCTAATAAGTTGTTTAAGAGTTGGCATCGAAATCGTATCTGAATCGTATATCGAACGGGGATGGTTTAGATTGATCCTAACCGGATCATTATGATTTCTTTTAATATAATATATTTTTATAAATAGTAATTTTACTAAATTTAATATACTAAATAGAAACTATTAAACTGTTAAATATTAAAATTTCAAAATAAAAATTGGATTTTAAATGTGAGTTATGTGAAATCTTTGCTATTTTTCAACCGCTACACGATCAACAATTCCATGAGCTTGGGCTTCTGTTGCTGACATAAAAGCATCCCTTTCCATGTCTTCGGATACCATCCATAAGGGTTTTCCCGTTCTTTGTACATAAACCCTTGTGATGGTTTCGCGCAGCTTCAGCAGTTCTTCCGCTTCCAGGACAAATTCTCCTACTTGTGCCATAAAAAAAGCACTAAAAGGCTGATGGATCATTACCCTGATGATAGAACCTAATAAATGGCTATTCGATCTTTCATGATGTAAGGCAGTAGAAGATAAAAAGAAAAAGAAAGAATAAGAAAAAAAAAAATAAGAAAAAATGATAGAATTGACCAACCGTACATGCATGGTTTGCACATTGCATACGGCTCTTTAATAGAATTGACTTTTACCTTCCATCAAAGAAAAAAATCAGAAAATATAGAGTCTCTCAGACCCAGATTGGTAAATGATCTAATAACCGCCCTTCCTTTTTTTTTAGGAGTTAAAAAAAAATACTATGACGGTTCCGTTGCTTTATATCTTTATTATTTATTTTTATTTCATTTGTGATTCAGCAATCCCAAAGTTTCTTTTTTTTTCGTATTCTTTTCTTTCCGAACATAGCCAAAATAGCCTTTCTTTGGGTTTGGGTGTGAAAACAAAAAAAAGGTTTGTGACACTGAAACAGGCCTCCGATAGATAAGAAAAAATCGGCAATACCTTTTTTCATACTACTCTTTCGATACATAATTTAATGATTTTTTAATTGTTTTTGAAAAAACAATACAATTTTGTTTCTATCGAATTCGAAGTGCCATGCTATTATTACTGAAAAATTTTTTATTTTTATATGGTGAAGGCATAGTCTTTTTTATCTAAAAAAAAAAAAACTCATTGGCGCCAAGCGTGAGGGAATGCTAAACGTTTGGTAATTTTTCCTCCGACCAGGATAAAAGATCCCATTGAAGCGGCTAATCCCAGGCATATTGTCTGTACATCTGGTCGCACAAATTGCATAGTATCATAAAGAGCTATTCCAGGTATTACCCATCCGCCTGGAGAGTTGATAAACAAATAAAGATCTTTGGTATCACTCTCCATAGTTAGATATAATATAAGAGCAATAAGTTGATTCGCGAGATGGGTATTAATTATTTGGCCTAAAAAAAGTAATCTTTCTCGATAAAGTCGGTTGATTAGGATAAAATTCGATCCTTTAGGAACCGTACATGCATCCTTTGATGCATACGGTTCAACAAAAATCGCGAAAACAAATAAGAATCAATGTGTAGATCCTAGCTCTCTTTCTTTTTTCCTAAGAGGCTCTTTCTAATTTTCTATCCTAACGAAGAAATTTTTATTCCATTTTTCAAGAAAAATGAGTTTTGGCCTGTTTACCTAAAAAAAGGGGCATTTACTAAACTTTTCGAACTAACTTCTTTTTGATTTATTGTTTCATCGGGATCCAATCTAAATCACGATGTCATTCTCTTGTTCCTGAATGGTCCTCTTCAATTCTTTTAGGTTTATGCTCTACTCCGAGTAAAGATCCACCCGATTTTTATTTGCACATATAGAGCAAAAGCCCCCACTACCACGTCTTTTTGCGAAGACTTCTTTTTTTTTTCAATTCATTTCATGTCTTCCGTCAAATATTTGACGTATTGATCATATTAGTCACGTAATGTTGATTAACAGTTGGAAATTACTTTAATTTAATAAATAAAAAAGTCAAATATGATACAAGTAGTAATCATAGATAATCTATTAACAATTGGGTTTTTTCTAAACGGAGCCTGGATACCGCATTTTTTTATTAGTCCAACCAAACAAGCCAACCATAAATTTGATTCTAATCGATAATATAATATTAATCTGGATACCTCCCAACAAAAAAAATCTTATTTTATTTCATTGCACTTCACGCTCCAAATTTTTGATGATTCGATCAATCCTTTTTGGGCGAAGCGGAAGGATATCTCAATCGGGGGAGAAAACGGGGAAATCCCATATGACCCACTATATCTGACAAGTCGCACTATATGTCAACCCAGGATGAAGCGTTTTCTCCAGGATTTCGAAAGGGTATTCTTGGAACACCAATAGGCATAAAATGAAAGAAAAAATTAAGTACTATATCTCACTTTGATGTGGAATCGTAATAATGAGTTTATTTTTTTAATAATATTGTCTTTTCTCCTATATTTTAGCCATAGATTAGAAAAATTTATAAATAAACTCAAGGAAGACAGAATGAATAAAATAACAGAAATTGAGGCACTTTGAAAGATAAAGGAATACGACCATATAAAATGATATCAACCCCCCATTGCGTATTGGTACTTATCGGGTATAAAATAGATTTGCTTCTCTTTGTTCCTACGAACAGAATTCGAATTGTTCCTTTATTATTACTACTTTATTATTACTAAAAGACTGGAACAAAGATTAATCCTTTCTCTCAGATAATGCACTGAAAGGGAGAGGTCCATAATATAGTTTTCCAATGCAATAAAGTTACAGAGTGTCTATTTTTTGTTGATAAAGGGGTATTTTCCATGGGTTTGCCTTGGTATCGTGTTCATACCGTCGTATTGAATGATCCCGGTCGTTTGCTGGCTGTCCATATAATGCATACGGCTCTGGTTGCTGGTTGGGCTGGTTCGATGGCTCTATATGAATTAGCAGTTTTTGATCCCTCTGACCCTGTTCTCGACCCAATGTGGAGACAAGGTATGTTCGTTATACCCTTTATGACTCGTTTAGGAATAACCGATTCATGGGGCGGTTGGACTATCACAGGCGGGACTATAACGAATCCGGGTATTTGGAGTTACGAAGGTGTGGCCGGGGCACATATTGTGTTTTCTGGATTGTGCTTCTTGGCAGCTATCTGGCATTGGGTGTATTGGGATCTAGAAATATTTACTGATGAACGTACAGGAAAACCTTCTTTGGATTTGCCCAAGATCTTCGGAATTCATTTATTTCTCTCAGGAGTGGCTTGCTTTGGGTTTGGCGCATTCCATGTAACAGGATTGTACGGTCCTGGAATCTGGGTGTCCGATCCTTATGGACTAACCGGAAAGGTCCAATCTGTAAATCCAGCGTGGGGTGTGGAAGGTTTTGATCCTTTTGCTCCGGGAGGAATAGCCTCTCATCATATTGCAGCAGGGACATTGGGCATATTAGCGGGACTTTTTCATCTTAGTGTCCGTCCGCCACAACGTCTATACAAAGGATTGCGTATGGGAAATATTGAAACCGTCCTTTCCAGTAGTATTGCTGCTGTCTTTTTTGCGGCTTTTGTTGTTGCTGGAACTATGTGGTATGGTTCAGCAACTACTCCGATTGAATTATTTGGTCCCACTCGTTATCAATGGGATCAGGGATATTTCCAGCAAGAAATATATCGAAGAGTTGTTGCTGGGCTAGCCGAGAATCAAAGTTTATCCGAAGCTTGGTCTAAAATTCCTGAAAAATTAGCTTTTTATGATTACATTGGGAATAACCCGGCAAAAGGGGGATTGTTCAGAGCGGGCTCGATGGATAACGGGGATGGAATCGCTGTTGGGTGGTTAGGGCATCCTGTCTTTAGAGATAAAGAAGGCCGTGAACTTTTTGTGCGTCGTATGCCTACTTTTTTTGAAACATTTCCAGTTGTTTTGGTAGACGGTGACGGAATTGTTAGAGCCGATGTTCCTTTTCGAAGGGCGGAATCGAAGTATAGTGTCGAGCAAGTAGGTGTAACTGTTGAGTTCTATGGCGGCGAACTCAATGGCGTCAGTTATAGTGATCCCGCTACTGTTAAAAAATATGCTAGACGTGCTCAATTGGGTGAAATCTTTGAATTAGATCGTGCTACTTTGAAATCCGATGGTGTTTTTCGTAGTAGTCCAAGGGGTTGGTTTACTTTTGGACATGCTTCATTTGCTCTGCTCTTCTTCTTTGGGCACATTTGGCATGGCGCTAGAACCCTGTTCAGAGATGTTTTTGCTGGTATTGATCCAGATTTGGACGCTCAAGTAGAATTTGGAGCATTCCAAAAACTAGGGGATCCAACTACAAAAAGACAAGTAGTTTGATACAACATTGCTCCCTTATCTATTTTTTGACATGGGTTATCGGAGAAATTTTGATCTGAATCGCCGACTTGTCTTTGAGTCTTGCTCCTTCTTTAATCCAGGAGATGGCTCCAAATAAACAGGTACGGAAGCTATAATTGTAAACCACAATAAAATCTATGGAAGCATTGGTTTATACATTCCTCTTAGTCTCGACTCTAGGGATAATTTTTTTCGCTATCTTTTTTCGAGAACCACCTAAAGTTCCAACTAAAAAGATGAAATGATTTTTCATTATCTCGCTTGAAGTAATGAGTCTCCCAATATTGGGAGACTCATTACTTCAACTAGTCCCCGTGTTCCTCAAATGGATCTCTTAGTTGTTGAGAAGGTTGCCCAAAAGCAGTATATAAGGCATACCCAGTAAAACTTACAAGTAAACCAGATATAAAGATGGCAACTAGGGTTGCTATTTCCATTATTATATAATTTCAAGACCACAACGGATCTATGAGATAAGATTACTTATTTACAATGAAATTGTATACAAAGTCAACAGATATCAATGAATACAAAATAGGATTTATGGTTACACAAAGCGTTGAGGGTAGTTCTAGATCTCGTCCAAAACGAACTGGTGTAGGGGGGTTATTGAAACCATTGAATTCGGAATATGGTAAAGTAGCTCCTGGATGGGGAACTACTCCATTGATGGGAGTCGCAATGGCCTTATTTGCAATATTTCTATCTATTATTTTAGAGATTTATAATTCTTCCGTTTTACTAGACGGAATTTCAATGAATTAGATTTCTCAGAATCACTAAGTCCTAGCTTTGCTTTTCACTCTAAAGCGAAGCGTTTAGGCTTGTATTTTGGGTCCGTTTTGGCAGTTCGACCGCGGAATTTCTTTGTTTCTGTATTTCCGGAATATGAGTGTGTGACTTGTTAGAATTGATCTTATTGATAGTACAGAGAACAGGTCTGTCATCTTGATAGAGATGCTTTCCCTCGTCAGATACTCATTCTAGTATCTGGAGCACGAAATATATGAAATAGATTACGAAGTATTAGAACTATGATTCATACTTAATATTCAGACCTCGCGGCCGGACTCCAAAAAATCTTTCAAACTCCTGTTCATGCTTATTTTGATCGTTCATGCTTATTTTGATCACAGGGCAAGTTTTTTTTTATTATTATATCTATTCCTATTCATTGAATAAGTGATGATACAATGGTTCTTACTCAGAGAATTGTTGGACTTAGCTTGAAGGTTTTATCGAATTATCGCGGTTCTAGTATGAATCTGGGGTTTCAATCGGTTCATGGGGTCTTAACAAGAGAATTCCTATCAAGCACTAAAAAAGAAAGTAAACCCATATTACAAACAAAAATAATAAATCTAAAGAACGTAAATAGGTAAATAGAAGATTCAAGAGGCCTGTAACGATCAACATCAAGACGAATGCGCCGACTTGATATTTTGGCATTATAACCACAAAAAATAGTTGAATAGTTTCAAGAATAGTTTCATAGTTTTCGGATTTTTTTGATTTTCGTTCTTTTGTATCTTCTGAGAAGATTGAATCATAGGATTAAGACGTTTCTTTACTATTACACATATTTGTTTCCACCAGTATTTTGGTCTTTCTGTTTGAGCTGTACGAGATGAAAGTCTCATTTACGGTTCGTGGAGGGGGAGTTCCCTTGGGTTACCTATCTCAATAAAGTCTATGATTGGTTCGAAGAACGTCTTGAGATTCAGGCGATTGCAGATGATATAACTAGTAAATACGTTCCTCCTCATGTTAACATATTTTATTGTTTAGGAGGGATAACGCTTACTTGTTTTTTAGTACAAGTGGCTACGGGGTTTGCTATGACTTTTTACTATCGGCCAACCGTTACTGAGGCTTTTGCTTCTGTTCAATACATAATGACTGAAGCCAACTTTGGTTGGTTAATCCGATCAGTTCATCGATGGTCGGCAAGTATGATGGTCCTAATGATGATTCTGCACGTATTCCGTGTGTATCTCACCGGTGGCTTTAAAAAACCCCGTGAATTGACTTGGATTACAGGTGTGGTTCTTGCTGTCTTGACCGCCTCCTTTGGCGTAACCGGTTATTCCTTACCTTGGGACCAAATTGGCTATTGGGCAGTAAAAATAGTAACGGGTGTACCGGAAGCTATTCCTGTAATAGGATCCCCTTTGGTAGAGTTATTGCGCGGAAGTGCTAGTG